AGATGCTTTCTATATCCTGCAGTTTTACTGAATTAAGCGAACTATCACAAATCTTTCGCCCCATCCGGTACTCTCTATTGTCTTTTTCGTTCCGTGGTGGAATAGAATCCTCATTTAGTCCTTGTTACTTGTTATTAGTTAGTTATTAGACGAGATTTTCCGAAAAAAGGATTTCTCGGAGAGAGAAAATATTTCTTTTTTTTTCCGAAGACAAAGGAAAACCCTTTTTTTGTCATTCTTTTTTTTTTCATTGTAGTTCAGTTCGAAGGAAAAGGAATTCCATCGTGTTCATATTCTAGCGCCGAAGTATTTCCCGGGGATTCCCAAGCAAATACCCTTTTTCATACTTTTTTTTTAGTAGTAGTTATGGAATTTCTATGTTTAGTCCGATAGGCAAGGAAATAAAATATTCAAATAAAAATACAACTAAAGAATTGTGGGTCGAATGACTATTCATCTATTGTATTCTTATCCAAAAAGGGGGAAAGAAAACTCTATGGAAAGATGGTGGTTCAATTTACTGGTCTTGAAGAAAGAGTTAGAACGAAAGTATGGCATAAAGAAATCAACGGACAATCTTGGTTCTAGTGAAACTGAAGATGCAAATCGAAAGGGTAGGGCTAAAAACATTCCCTGGCATGGGGATCGTGAAAATTCTAGTTACAGTAATATCGATCGTTTATTTGGTATTCGAAATTTTTTCTTTGATGATACTTTTTTAGTTAGGGATAGTAATGGAAACAGTTATTTTATCTATTTTGATCTTAAAAAGCAGATTTTGGAAATTGACAATGATCGTCCTTTTATGGGTGAACTAGAAAATTCTTTGTGGAGTTTTCGCAATTCTAGTTATATGAATAATCGATCTCGGAATCAAGATTCTTTCTACAATCATTACATGTACGATACTGAATCTAGTTGGCGTAATTACATTACTAGTTGCATTGACAATTATCTTCGGCCTCAAATCTCTATTGATACTTCCATTGGAAGTGGTAGTAGTAACAGTTACATTTGTAGCTTGTTTTCTGAAAAACGTAGAACTAGTAATGACGGCGGGGGATACAGTATTCGAACTCGCTCAAAGAGTATTGATTTAACTCTAAGAGAAAGATCTACCGATCTCGATACAACTCAAAAATACAGGCATTTATGGATTCAATGCGAAAATTGTTATGGATTAAATTATAAGAAATTTTTGAACTCAAAAATGAATATTTGTGAACAATGTGGATATCATTTGAAAATGAGTAGTTCAGAAAGAATCGAAGTTTCGATTGACCCCGGCACTTGGGATCCTATGGATGCAGACATGGTCTCTCGGGATCCTATTGGATTTTTTTCGGAAGAGGATCCTTATAAAAATTATATAGATTCTTATCAAAGAAAGACCGGATTGACAGAGGCTGTTCAAACAGGCGTAGGTCAACTAAATGGTATTCCGGTAGCAATTGGGGTTATGGATTTTCAATTTTTGGGGGGTAGTATGGGGTCCGTAGTCGGGGAAAAAATCACTCGCTTGATTGAGTACGCTACAAAAAAAAATCTCCCCCTTATTATAGTGTGCGCGTCGGGAGGCGCGCGCATGCAAGAAGGAAGTTTGAGCTTGATGCAAATGGCTAAAATAGCGTCTTCCTTATATGATTATCAATCAAGTAAAAAGTTATTATATGTAACAATCCTGACGTCGCCTACTACGGGCGGGGTAACAGCGAGTTTTGGTATGTTGGGAGATATCATTATTGCCGAACCCAATTCCTACATTGCATTTGCGGGTAAAAGAGTAATTGAACAAACATTGAATAAAACAGTACCCGAAGGTTTACAAGGGGCTGAATATTTATTCCATAAGGGCTTATTCGACCTAATCGTACCCCGTAATCTTTTAAAAAGCGTTTTGGGCGAGTTATTTAAGTTCCACGCATTCTTTCCTTGGAATTCCAATTTAATCAAGTAGATCGCACTAAGTTGAATTATTTCTAGCAAACAAGTAATTAGCTTATCATACATATCGGAATCCAATTAACTAAGAATGGAATTTTTGTTGAACACTTAAGATCGAATTCTAGAAAGTTAAAGATAACTCTTTTTTTTAGAAGATGAGAACACAAAGAAATAAAGAAAAATACTCTAGTTTATTATCATACGTAGCTTTCAAAAGATAAACGCCTTTTTTGAGTTCGACATTCCTTGAATATATTCTATATATTTACTTAACTATAATATAGTTATTATGTATATTTCGAATATGTAGTAATATTAATTCGAATTAGTAATAATTAGTATAATAAAAAAAAATAAGATAAAACCAAATTCTAGGTACAAATAGCAAATCGAGGTACCGATTTTATGACAACTTTCAACCTTCCCCCTATTTTTGTGCCTTTAGTAGGCCTAGTATTTCCGGCAATTGCGATGGCTTCTTTATTTATTCATGTTCAAAAAAACAAAATTCTTTAGAGTAGTAGAGTAGGCCTAGGAGTCTGCAACCTCATGCGCGTTTTTTAAACTTCTACTTGTAGCCTAACACATATATTTGAATTTCAAGAAATATGATTTACCCCTTAATTTCTGCCGAACATCAAGTAAAAAGTTATTACACCTGCAGAAAAAGATCTATCGGTAAATGAATCCTAAGGAGTCAGATCCTGATCTACATCAGGGTCGATGAATGCAGATGTCAAATTCGTGGATCTATATGTATATCGATATGGATATTGGAATCTTATAAAAGGTCTGTTCTTTTTTTTTTTATTTTCGATCTAAACTATTTGTACTCCTAAAGGTTCATATCAAACTAGTGCTAGTTGACATCAAACTAGTACTAGTTGATGAGAGTTCCTTCGGAACCAAAACAAAAAAAAAGTAAAAATCATTGTCATTTGGGGTAGTCTCTCAATTCTAATAAAATGCAATTGGATGAAGTATGATTTGTCGATCAGAACATATATGGATAGAACTTCTAACGGGGTCTCGAAAATTAAGTAATTTTTGCTGGGCTCTGGTCATTTTTTTAGGTTCATTAGGATTCTTATTGGTTGGAATTTCCAGTTATCTTGGTAGAAATTGGATATCGTTTGTTCCGTCTCAGGAGATCCTTTTTTTCCCACAAGGGATCATTATGTCTTTCTACGGGATCGCGGGTCTCTTTATTAGTTCCTATTTGTGGTGCACAATCTACTGGAATGTAGGTAGCGGTTATGATCGATTCGATAGAAAGGAAGGACTGGTGTGTATTTTTCGTTGGGGATTTCCTGGAAAAAATCGTCGCATATTCCTCCGATTCTTTATAAAAGATATTCAATCCGTTAGAATAGAAGTTAAAGAGGGTATTTACACTCGCCGTATCCTTTATATGGGCATACGAGGCAGGGAGGCTATTCCACTGACCCGTACTGATGAGAATTTGACTACCCGAGAAATTGAGCAAAAGGCCGCGGAATTGGCCTATTTCTTGCGCGTACCAATTGAAGTCTTTTAAGAAAATAAGCAAAGTCGCTTTCTTTCACAGTGGGGGGTAAAAGATAGAATAATCCTTTTTTCTCAAATTAAAATAGAAGTTTCATTAGAACGTTCAGTCGAGCTAAAGTCGCCGTATGTGGAATAACCACAAAAAGTGTTTTATGGTTTTTTTATGCGTATCCAAATCAATGCAACTCACTTATTTCAAGTTAGTAATTGAACCGAGTAGTTCAATTTCTCTCAGATATTAAACATACAAATTGCTATTTCGAAAGAAAAAATAATTCTTTTTTTCTAGGTTGGATACCTTGTCTAGAACTCATGTTTGAAAGAACTATTCGATCATATATAGAGTCGACAAAAGAAACGGGTGAATTTGAAATTAACAGGTTACAAATGGCAAAAACGAAAGCATTCACTACTCTTTTTTATCTTGCATCTATAGTATTTTTGCCCTGGTGGCTTTCTCTCTCATTTACTAAAAGTATGGAATCCTGGGTTACTAATTGGTCCAATACGGGGAAATCAGAAATTTTCTTCAATGCTATTCAAGAAAAATTTTTTCTAGAAAAATTCAGAGAATTAGAGGAAATCCTGTTCTTAGACCAAATGATCAAGGAATACTCGGAGACACCTCTAAAAAAGTTTTCTATAGAAATCCACAAAGAAACGATACAATTAATCAAGATATACAACGAGAATCGTATCCATACGATTTTGCACTTCTCGACCAATCTAATCTGTTTTGTTATTCTAATCGGTTATTCTATTTTAGGTAATAACGAACTTGTTCTTATTAATTCTTGGGTTCAGGAATTCCTATATAACTTAAGTGATACAGTAAAAGCTTTTTCGATTCTTTTAGTAACCGATTTATGTATCGGATTTCATTCACCCCACGGGTGGGAACTGATGATTGGCTCTGTCTACAAAGATTTTGGATTTGGTAATAATGATCAAATAATATCTGGTCTTGTTTCCACTTTTCCAGTTATTCTCGATACTCTTTTTAAATATTGGATTTTTCGTTATTTAAATCGTCTATCTCCATCACTTGTAGTTATTTATCATGCAATGAATGATTAATATTGATAAAGGAGCTACCGATATTAATCTAATCAATTCTAATGTTTCTGACTTCATAGTTCTATATAAACATATAAAAATTGATATACGGGGAGTTTTTCCTATAGCAGTCCAGTAAAATGATTCCAGTAAATAGCGGAATCATGGATAGGGAACTATACTAGCGACCTACTCAATTTATTGTAGAAATTTTCGGATTAATGATTAGACCATGCAAACTAGAAATACTTTTTCTTGGATAAAGAAACAGATTACTCGATCTATTTTGGTATCGCTCATGATATATATCCTAACGGGGACATCCAGTGCAAGCGCATATCCCGTTTTCGCTCAGCAGGGTTATGAAAATCCACGAGAAGCAACTGGACGTATTGTCTGCGCTAATTGCCATTTAGCTAATAAACCCGTGGATATTGAGGTTCCACAAGCGGTACTTCCGAATACTATATTCG